GACCCGTTTACCAAGCAGAGTCTCGCGAACTCTTCCTTCTTTGCCTTCAATTACATCTGAAAGCGACTTGTAAACTCTATTATGATCATCCCTCATTGGTTGTCCACAAATTCCATTATCAAGAAGTGCATCCACGGCTTCTTGTAGCAATTTTTCCTGAGATATTATTAATTCTTCTGGCGTAGCTATACTTGTTGTTAATAGATCTGTAAGAGTATTATTCCGATAGATAATTCTTCTATAGATTTCATTAATATCCGAGGTCACTAGTTTATCCTCATCTATATGATAGATTGGTCTCAACTCAGGAGGAAGAACTGGTAATAGACACAAAACCATCCATTTTGGTTCTATATTTGTTCGAATAAAATGCTTAGCCAATTCCATGCGTCTAAGCAAAAAATCTTTTCTTCTTCCAACTTTTCGATCTTCCCATTCATTCCCTGTGGGTTCCTCTTCCTCCAATTCTTTCCATTCTACCAATGAAGAATCTATAATAATTCGTAAATCTAGATTGGCTAATTGTTGTCTAATAGAGCCTCCCCCGGTAGACATCTCTCGATTTCGAAATGTATCAAAGCTCCGGGTAGTAAAAAAAATAGGGATCCTGTATTTCCAGGGTTGGATTTCATATTCCAATAAACCCCGTAATCGTAAAAAAGTGGGTTTTTTATCTATGGGCCTAGCAAAATAAAAATTGGGATAGGATCTCCCCCCCCCTCAAAATCGGACGTGAAAGTTTCCTTTCATCCGGCTCAAGTAGGTCAAATAAAGAAAAAGTAAAGGAGTTCTCGCTTTCAAATTATAGAAAACTCCAAAAAGATCTACTCCTTACTCAAGTTTCCAGTGAAGACCAAGCAAAACTTTATTGATTCCGTCTTCCTTAATTATTTTTATTTAGATTTTATGAATGCTTTATTCAATTCATTCAATTATGACATAAAAGAAATGTGAAATTCTTGAGTAGTCTACTTCCCCTCGAATGATGAATCCCGTAATTCTTAATTAAAGAGAGTACCTTGGAATTCATAAGGAATTTACTTGTCTATGTACTGTTCCATTCGATCTTTTAGGTCCCGACTTCACCTCGACGGTTAGGCAACGATGCCCTTAAAGTCTATATGCGATAGATAGACTCTTGTAACCATGACATCTTTTCTATTTGCTACTTGAACATAATTTCTTTCTAAAAAAAGGAACTGCTTAATTTCACAAAAAAAAAAGTCTTTTTTTACGAGGTATAACTATAAATTCTTATGAAATCGACCATAGATCAATTCCCTTTTTTGGGAGCGTCTCGAATACATCCCTAATTCTGAGCTTCATGTTACTCCTACCAAGAAACATGTCAGGTACAGGGCATCCCGATTGGATTAAATGGGATGACAGTTTCTCATTTCAAATCTGTAAAATCAGAATTTCGATCAAATCACACACCGCAGTATACTAGGTCTTCTAATTCGTTAAGAGGTTTATCTAAAAGATTCACAATATAACTAGGAAGACGTTTCAAATACCACACATGCATTACCGGGTATGCGAGTTTGATGTAGCCCATTTGATATCTTCGTATCCGAGAATCAACAAACTCGACCCCGCATTGTTCACAATATTGCGGGTCTTCCTTTTCATCTCCGATTACTCGATAATTTCCACAAGCACAAATGCCACTTTTGATAGGTCCAAAAATTCTTTCACAAAATAATCCATCTTTTTCTGGTTTATTTGTTTTGTAATGAAAGGTATAAGGTTTTGTCACCTCTCCAACTATCTCGCCATTAGGCAGGATTTTTTTGGACCAAGTACTTATTTGTTGAGGAGAAACTAATCCAATTCGGAGTTGTTGATGGGTATATCGATCGATCATAGAAGAAAACTTCTGCTTCATTTCGATTAAGCTTCCTTCCTATTAAGCTGGAAAGTCTTCTCAGATACAAGAAAATGATTCAGTTCCAGAGCTAAAGATCGTAGTTCTCGAACGAACAACCGAAAAGATTCTGGAGCATCCTCAGGAGTCGGTATTCTTCCTCCAAAGATTATAGTACCAAGTACTTCCTGGCGAGCTCTAATATGATCAGATTTATAAGTAAGCATCTCTTGTAAAATATAAGCAACGCCAAACCCCTCTAAAGCCCAAACCTCCATTTCTCCTACCCGTTGTCCGCCTTTCTTGGCCCTTCCTTTAAGGGGTTGTTGTGTAAGACGTGAATAACGCCCACTGGAACGCCCATGGATTTTATCATCAACTTGATGAATTAATTTCAAGATATAGGGCTTTCCTATTATAACAGGTTGTTCAAAAGGATCCCCCGTTCTTCCATCAAATATTCTGCTTTTTCCTGGAGACTCGGGTTCAAATATCCACGGATTCGCTGTTTGCTTACTGGCTTCATATAATTCAGAAAACACCAGTTTTCTCGAAGCTTCTTGTTCATATCTCTCATCAAAAGGCGCTATTCGATAATGTCTGTCTAGCAAATCCCCCGCTAACCCGAGTGAAGATTCAAATATTTGTCCTACATTCATTCGTGAAGGTACTCCTAATGGGTTGAAGACCATATCAACAGGTCTTCCATCTTGCAAATAAGGCATATCTTGTCTAGGCAAAATTTTTGAAATGATACCCTTATTTCCATGTCTTCCAGCTACTTTATCGCCTACTTTGATTTCACGTTTCTGTAAAATATATACACGAATACTTTCTGTTTTCTCTGTCTCATCTGTTTTAGAACTCTGGACCCATCTCACATCAATAACTCGACCCCTACCACCTATAGGTAGTTTTAGACAAGTTTCTTTTGAAGTATATACCCGCATGCCAAGTATGGTTCGTAACAATCTATCTTCCGGAGCATACGATGATTCTTTCACCATTTGGGGTGTTAATTTACCTACTAAAATATCACCTGTTTCCACCCAAGATCCCAACATTACAATTCCATTTTTGTCTAAATTTCGGAGTAAATGGACTTCTAAATGCGGTATTTCATTAGTGACCCTTTCGGGGCCTTGGTTAATCTGAATTTCATATTTACGTATGTGAAAAGAAGTATAAATATCTTCATATACTAAGCGCTCGCTAATAAGTACTGCATCTTCAAAATTGTAACCTTCCCATGGCATATAAGCTACTAATACGTTTTTACCCAAAGCAAGTTCGCCACCAACTGTAGCAGCACCATAGGCTAAAATTTGTCCCTTTTTAATGCATTTACCCCGCGGAACCTGGGGTTTTTGATGCATACAAGTATTTTTGTTGGAACGTTGATACATAACTAATGGAATCCTTAGAGTATCCCCATTACCTGATAAAAGGATCTTTTCAGTATCGGTATAAAGAATCTTTCCCTCGTGTTCGGCTATAGCAAGAGCCCCTGAATCTAGAGCCGCCTGGCCTTCCAATCCAGTTCCAACAATGCACTTCTCGGACTGAGAAAGAGGGACTGCTTGACGTTGCATGTTAGAACTCATTAAAGCCCGATTCGCATCATTATGCTCGATAAAAGGAATGAGGGAAGCCCCAATAGAAAAATATTGGAAGGAAAAAATACTTCGAAGATGAACCTGTTCCCATGCAATAGTCAGGAATTCTTGACGATATCGAGCTGGAACAACTTGTTGTTCCTGAATACCCTGATTCAACGCCAAAGAATTTCCTGCCGCTACCATATAGTATTCATCTCTACCTGGTGATAAATAAAGCATCCGCGACCCTTTTGATCTCTCAGAAATTTTATAAAACGGAGTTTCTAGAGACCCCCAACGACCGATTCTCGCATGAATTGCTAAGGATCCAATAAGTCCAACATTTATTCCTTCAGATGTGTCAATTGGGCAAATACGCCCATAGTGACTAGGATGAATATCTCGTATTGGAAAAGTAGCAGTTCGCGCAGTCAATCCCCCCGGTCCCAAATAACTCAATTTTCTTCCATGAACTATTTGTGTCAATGGATTAGTTCGATCCAAAACTTGAGATAATGGGTGTAAACGGAAAAAAACTTTATAAGTATCTGTTAATGGAGTTGAATTTACCAAGTTCTGAGGAGTTGGTGTCCAGTTATGCTTAAGTGCTGCATATATATTTCCTCGAGCCATATTTTCTAAACGAACCAAGGCCAATCCAAATTGCTCTTGTAAAAGATCTGCTACAGAACGAATACGTTTATTTTGCAAATGATTCATATCGTCAAGTGTACCCATTCCAAATTTTATTCGAATCAAACGATCCGCGGCTGCCAATATATCTCGTGGTAACAAAAATGTATTGTTCTGGGGTATATCAAGGTTCAGTCTCCGATTCATATTTCGTCGACCAATCCCTCCCAATTCACATCTTTGTTGAAAGAATTTTTTTTGTAAATCCTTAGATAAGGATTCAGAAAATACCGGATCGCCCTCTACACAAGCAAATTGTTGATAAAACTCCAAAATAGCATTTTCTTTTGACCCAATTTTTTTTTTATCATTCAGAAAAGACAAAAAGAGTTCCGGATAGCAAACATTCTCTAGAATTTCTCTTATATTCAACCCCATAGCTGATAATAGAACTAGAATAGATAGTTTTTGTTGCCTACTCACACGAACCCATATCCTTGCTTTTCTATCAATCTCTAATTCTAATCTTCCTCCCCAATCTGATATTATGGTCCCGGTATAGATTGAAATTCCATTATCATTCAATTCTGACTGGTAATAAATACCGGGACTTTGCAATATTTGATTGATCACAATTCTATATATTCCATTTACTATAAAAGCTCCCAAAGAAGTCATTAGAGGGATCTTTCCTATCAAAATTGTTTGTTCTTGGATATACCTACGTCTATCGTTTTTCCAAATGAGTCTCGCGGATACATATAATTCAGAAGAATATGTGAGTGATTCATACACAGCATCTCTTTCCTTTATCAGGGGTTCTACCAATTTATATCTTTCCAAAAATAATTCAAAGTCAATTTCTTGATTTGTATCTTCTATTTTTGGAAACTTAGAAAGTTCTTCTGTCAAACCCTGATCAATGAACCTACAAAATCCTTCAAATTGTATCTGATTAAATCCAGGTATTGTGGACATTGCGTCTATCCCGGATTATTTTGAAATTGTCAGTTATTTATATTCATCCATATTGAATTCTCTCAAAAAAAAAAAAAAGAAATACCATTTTGGCTGGCGCATTATCCATCAAATACTATCCTATATCTAGCAATGATGGAATTTCGATTCTATGAATCTTTGACTGGAATCTATGAGTGGAATAAAAATTTATACTGAACTTAAATTGTCATTTTTAAGAGATGCAATTAAGAGATGCAACCGGAACGGAATTTCTAAAACAGTCTTACAAACGGAATTCTCCCACTTGGGCTTACTATGCTTTGGGATTTTTTTATAATATCAAAACTGATTCAGTTTCTTATATTATAATGTATAACGGTATTGATATTCTAATCTACTTGAATATTTTGAATTCTAATCTACTTGAATATTGAATCTACTTCTACTTGAATATTTAATACCATAAAACTTTATGAATGTTTATTAATGAACGCGGAGATATAATCTATATCGGCGCGTTCTCGTCTCGTTTATTGCCCTCTTGTGCTGTCCTGTCGTGTCGTCAATTGACAGTATGACTTAGGGCTCAATATAATTTGATTTGACTGACAAAAAAAAATCATATTTAGGTAAACCACCTTGAATCTACTGCAGAGTGGTAGATCTTGGTCCAAGGTATAACCCTTTGTCACTGAGAGATATAAAGAGGAAAAAGACCAATGAAATCAAGTTTCAAGGTTGTAACGTTAATGGTAAAGTTTGATTCCCATTAAACCCCCGAATATTTAACGAGTTTTTCCGTTTGTTTATATCCTATGCGTCTTCGTTTGGGTTATATCTTATGTGTCTCCTTTTGGTGGCTCTCAGCCTGAGTTATATTAAGTTATTGAGTTATTATATGATGGCCACAGGGCCGCCCCTATGGTCCAGTGGTTAAGACATCTCTCTTTCACGGAGAAAACGAGGGTTCAAGTCCCTCTGGGGGTATACAAGACTCAAGACTATAGGAGCGGGATTTCCTATCAAGTGATCTCTATTTGTCAAGTCCTTCTATTAGTCTACTTAGTGGGACTTTCTATTTTATATCAAGTGATATATATTTGTAAAGTCTGCCTGGGAAACGAAAGGAAGTGGCTTATGGAACGTCTAAAATAAATTAGACGCTGGGTCGATGCCCGAGTGGTTAAAGGGGACGGACTGTAAATTCGTTGACAAGATGTCTACGCTGGTTCAAATCCAGCTCGGCCCAACAATTCGCCAATCTACTTGATAGAACCCTTAAGAAATACCTGACCTGATACAAGAGAATAAAAAAGAATCCAAATTTTCTGCAAGATCTCTTCTTATTTCCCTGGGATTGTAGTTCAATAGGCTAGAGCACCGCCCTGTCAAGGCGGACGTTGCGGGTTCGAGCCCCGTCAGTCCCGACGTATCCAATCCAAATTTTTTCAGGATTCTATCGAAGAAAGAACAAACCCTAAACTAAAATTAAAAGAACTAAAATAGTGAAGTTGATAAAATATTCCATCTTTTCTCCCGCGACTCATATTTCTCATACTTCTTTTTCTTCCAAAGAAATTTGGATCATTAAAATTTAGAACCTAATTCCTCTCTTTTTCCACTTCGCTTGTATTGTTTGTTGGGGTTTTGTAGTTAATGGAAACAGACAGGTGGTTAGATGATACTTCAGTTGATGGTTCTACAAGGAAGACCTAAGGTAGGTTATAGAAAAGAAAGAACAGAAAATAAATAAAAGAATTTTTTATTGGTCCGGGAATCCAATCTTGGATTCGATATGGATAAAGGATCTTCGTATGTTATACTATTCAATTCTCGACGACGAATTAATTTAATAGCTCAGATATTGTTATTGACGATATTGATCCGATTCAAAATCATCGATAGTTAATGTATTCATTGAATTGACAGGCGAAAAATTTATCATCTCTATGGGATTAAATCCCGAGTTATTGTGAAATAAAAAAACGATGAGATTATGGAAGTAAATATTCTTGCATTTATTGCTACTGCACTGTTCATTTTAGTTCCTACTGCTTTTCTACTTATCATTTACGTAAAAACAGAAAGTCAAAATAATTAATTACTTTAAATGAAACTTGACTTCTGAATTATTATCAATAGTTGAAGAAATCAAAAGAAAAGTATTCTATTTTTGCGTCTTAAATGAAATCCACGGGCTATAGTCGGCGGTATTCTATGAGATCCGAGAGTATGGTAAGTAAGAAAGAAATTTCTTACTTACCATACTCTCTATTAGTGTTATAGTAGTATATAAAGTTATACTTGACTTTATAATAACTTGGTATACTATATTAGCTTCTATCTTTAATATATGTAGTTATTATTGTATTATTATTATTAATCCATATATAAAATTTTCGTAGGACCCAATTCTATTTCTTTGATATATCTATTTATTCCGATGAATCTCAAATAATTGTTTTACTCTTTACAGTTTCATTCCTCAACTAAAGTAGGAGTGCTTCTAAAGTCCACTTCTTCCCCATACTACAAGTGAAAGGGAAAATGTAAAGACTACCATTAAAGCAGCCCAAGCGAGACTTACTATATCCATGTGAATTATGTCCCTTATCTCTATGATAGAATTATTCCATTATTGCTCACTAATAATAGTAGAATTTATGGTCCAGAGTCAAAAAAGGATTCTGGCGGAACACTATTGATGAACGAAAAAAAATCCATTTCAAAAATTCCTATTTGATTTCTAATCGGGAAAGAATAAACACAAGTAAAATACACAATGACATTACAAAGGAATGTTAGTAATGGAATCTATTAATAAAATACGAGGGCCCTTTCCTTTTTTTTTCGTGCCCTTGAAAGTAAAAATAGATCCTAGATCAATTGCTATATCATAGATCAATTGCTTTGCTATTCCCCAAACAGAATAAAACAGTACAACAGAATAAGAGATTTCAATTCGTTTGTTGATGAGGCGGCACCCGGATTTGAACTGGGGAAAAAGGATTTGCAGTCCCCCGCCTTACCACTCGGCCATGCCGCCAAAACGATACACAATAGGAGAAAAAAATTCCCCCCCTTTTTTTTTAGTTTATTGTACTTGCATATTGCATCCCTTTTTTAATCCTTTTTATAAATTTATAAAAATTAGAAAAGAAACCTTTTATTCCCCTTTTGATTGTATTTGATCTACGCCTTCGATTGATTGTATAGTATCTCAAAACACACAATGCCGAAAAACTTCCACGGACTTTTCTATTGAAAAATCAAATGTAGATTTTCACTCAAAAAAGTGAAAATTTATGACAAAAAGGAACCATTAACTATTCCTTGACTGACAATTCGTGAATGATTCTTGGATTTGAATCTAAAATTTGGTTTGCCAAATGACATAAGAAAATACAAATTGATACATACCTAATTGATTGATTCTTTTGAATCAAAAATCCTTCTCAATCTCAATTTCCATTATAACAAAAATTATAAGTATATGTAAACCCCAGAACGGAAATTGTTATACAGATACCAAATTGGCTATTTAGAGTATGTTGCCTATAAATAAAAAATAAAGGGAATTCGTTGGAAGAAAAAAAGGCCCGGCTGGGTATTGACCGGGCCAGGCCCAAAAGGCACTTCGAACAAAATAAAAGCAAGAAGGTCTTCTTTATTTATCTTTCTATTTGGATCTTTCGAGCATCTAAATGGAATTTCTAATTCTATAATAACGATAAAGAATGTGAAAGAAAAACTTTCTTTAATCCTTACTTGATGTGTACTGTAACATAGTAATTATCTTTTTCGATTGGGAGAGATGGCTGAGTGGACGAAAGCGGCGGATTGCTAATCCGTTGTACGAGTTATTCGTACCGAGGGTTCGAATCCCTCTCTTTCCGTTTCCGTTGATGACTTTTTCTTTTTTTCTTTAAAATTTTGCAAACCCTTTATTTATTTTTTTCCTAGTTAAATGTGTGGAATAGCTAAAATAAAATCTTAAGAAAATTGTAAAATCAAGCAAGAAAAACAAAATTTTTATTTTATTCTTCACGTCCAGGATTACGTCCTGGATCATTGGATAGGAATCCAAAGATGAAGAGAGAAACAAAGAATATTACTACTGTGTAAACGAAAAGTTTGAGAGTAAGCATTATACAACCTCCAAGATCATTTTTTGAAAAAGAAAAACGAGAAAAGATAATAGATCCTCCATTTTTATATCACATATCCTATTTTGACACCAAGAAATGAATTCTAGAAATAGAAAAAAATGTTCAGAAATTCAAATGAAGTTGAAATTTGTAATAAGAGTCTTTGATTACCACAAATAACTTTCATACCCACAATTAGATATTGCAAGGGACCCTAATCTAATAGGGTACTTCGCCGGAAAAAGGATTAAAATTGGGAAATGGGACGAGCCCGATTTATCGCGGCTATTCAAAATTTCAATGTTTGAATTGAAGGTTCATACTGTCAGACTTATTTGATCTTATCATCATCAATTGTTATAATTTTTCTCGAATAAATAATGATAATGAATTTTCTAGGATAGTGTTAAAGATCTTATCGAAAACTTACAGCAGCTTGCCAAACAAAGGCTAAAAGAAAAAAGAACAGAGGTATGACTGGCATAACATCTACGATTGGATTCAAAAAAGCATAGGCTTCGGGCAATTTGGCGAAGAAAAGACTACTCGGATAAAGGGCAGAATTAAGACAGATCAAACTAAAGATATTAAGCATAACAGACATTTTTTTCGTCGAGATAATTGCATTTTGATTGAGTTATTGATATAAGAAAAAATGAAGAAACTAGGGTAGACAAAAAAATCCTTCTTTTTCCGCTCAATCAAAAATCCTCCAATTCTCAAAGGAGAATAGAAGAAATCATACTTTCATACAATATCTTAATTGAATTATATGTAATGATCAATAAATCCAGTTGAATTATAGATATACACATCCCAAAATCCTAACACGAATCTATAATAGATTCTATAAAGAATAAAGATTTTCTCTAGATATTTGGACTGGAATTGACGAACACTTAATACCAATATTATTCTTTATTATTATTAGTGTGCAATAAAAAAAGGAAATGGGGCGTAGCCAAGCGGTAAGGCAACGGGTTTTGGTCCCGCTATTCGGAGGTTCGAATCCTTCCGTCCCAGAGCATATCCATTGTATCCTAATACTTCTTTTTTGTTCAATTTTTGTTCAACAAGGTTCTGTTTCAAGGTCTAATATTGGAATAGAATATTATTCCTCTTTTATTTTATCTGATTTTTTCACAAACTGAACTAAATCGAGTTCAAAATCCTTTTGTGACCCAGATAAAGATAAGATGGGGCATAGATCATAGTTGCATAAAGATTACTTAACCTCAGGTTAAACAAAATATGAAAAGAAAATACATATAAAACGAGGAAGTTCTTAGCCTATAGGTATGTATTGTTATCCTATTTCAGTGACAATAGTCTTTTTATTTTTGTGAAAAAGAAATTGCATCCCTAAAATATTAAAATTGAAATATTTAACAATGATATTTCTTTTTTTGTTCAATTTAGCTTATTTACTTTACATCATTGACAATTCCATTCGAAAAAAAAAAAAGCCAAGATTTCTCTTTGTTAGGATGATGATAATCAAATAAAAAAATGGAGTCTTTACTATAAAACTTTACTCAAATAATGATGTAGAAGTAGGAAACTTTTTCAAATATCAAGTATCAAGATTTATAATTTGTAATCATTCCTTATAGGTTCCATCTTTGGAAAGTTGAAAATGGGTCAGTCTATCTTATTGAGTCACTTGAAGAAGCAGAGTCAAATAGAATTTCCTTATTCGTGTGATGCTAGTTATGTAAATTATTTCTTTTCTATATTTCTATTAGTTATGTTATTTCTATATTTTGATTTGATTTCTGTATATTTCTGTTAGATATTAGATATTTTTTTGCGAGATATATTGATAGAAAAATGTTCATAAAAATAAAAAAGAATGTTCCATTCATACAAAAAAAGCCGAGGTCTTGCTAATTTTTCTGAAGAAAAATATTTATTATCTATGTAGAAAATAAGAAATATAAATGACTCTGTCTCTGTACTGATTGAACCAATGACTATTCATGATTCCATAATTGAATCAATTCCACACTGGTTCCAAATTCGAGGAATGTTATGGTAAAACTTCGTTTAAAACGATGTGGTAGAAAGCAACGTGCGACTTGAAGGACACGATCCCGTGTGGATTCTTATCCACCATTTTATATTAGGAATGAAGGTGCTCTTGACTCGACGTCATTTGTTCTATTCTACTATAACTCTTCTTTTTTTTATTGGGTTGTAATGTAAATAGTTCATGATGGAGCTCGAGTAGAAAGTATTGATTAATTTCTCAGGGGCAACGATCTAGGGTTAATGCCAATTAATAAATTGGAACAACTTCGTAAGTATATCTTCTATAATAGAAATCAAAAGGATCCGATTCGAGGAAATTTGAAAAAAAAATTGTTGGAACGGCTAAACCTTTTTCAATCCACAGTGTATCACGCACGAATCAACCGTTGGTATGATTCTTTGATAGAAAGAAATCACAAAAGGGGTATGTTGCTACCATTTTGAAAGGATTAAGAAGCACCGAAGTAATGTCTAAACCCAATGATTTAAAACAAAGATAAAGGATCCCAGAACAAGGAAACACCACTTTAATTGTCTCACGGATCCGAATAAAGAATCCAAATATATTTTAAACGAGACAAAAAGGGTGGGTTAAAGACCACTCAATAAAAAAAATATATTCAAAATTAAAGAAAAATTTTTAAAATTTTTGAATTATTGAACTTGAGTTATGAGTACAAATGATTTTTTTTCAGGAAGGAAGCGAAATAAAAAAGACTATGAGTTTAATTATAGAATAATTTATTTTATATTTTATGGATTCCTTTCCTATTTATTCTAATTTTATCCATAGACAAAACTTCGAATCATTTTTTCTCGAGCCGTACGAGGAGAAAACTTCCTATACGGTTCTAGGGGGGGGGTTTCATCTACATCTATCCCGATGAGCCGTCTATCGAATCGTTGCAATTGATGTTCGATCCCGAAGAGAAGGAAGAGATCTTCGGAAAGTAGGTTTTTATGATCCGATCAAGAATCAAACTTATTTAAACGTTCCCGCAATTCTCTATTTCCTTGAAAAAGGCGCTCAGCCTACAGGAACTGTTCAGGATATTTTAAAAAAGGCAGAGGTTTTTAAGGAACTTTGCTCTAATCAAAACAAATTCAATTAAATTAAGGAAATAAAAACTAAGGGTAGGATAGTGATTTCTATATAATTTTGGATATCTTTTCTATACTTTGTTTTTTTATTTCCTTCTTTTCTTGCTCTATATCGTATTTATTTATCATATCATGGATAATAATAATATGAAAACCTTATTT